GCCAGTGTAGCTTAAATAAAGCATGACACTGAAGATGTCAAGATGAACCCTAAAAAGTTCCATAGGCACAAAGGCTTGGTCCTGACTTTACTATAAGCTTTAACCCAATTTATACATGCAAGTATCCGCATCCCTGTGAGAATGCCCTCAATCCCCCGCCCGGGGACGAGGAGCTGGCATCAGGCACACACCCATTAGCCCAAGACGCCTTGCTTAAGCCACACCCTCAAGGGAATTCAGCAGTAATAAACATTAAGCCATGAGTGAAAACTTGACTTAGTTAGGGCTAAAAGGGTCGGTAAAATTCGTGCCAGCCACCGCGGTTATACGAAAGACCCTAGTTTATAGACACGGCGTAAAGGGTGGTTAGGGGACTAACAAAATAAAGCCAAAGACCTCCTAAGCCGTCATACGCTCACGGAGGCACGAAGCCCAAACACGAAAGTAACTTTACCAAATATGCCCGACTCCACGAAAGCTGGGAAACAAACTGGGATTAGATACCCCACTATGCCCAGCCCTAAACTTAGATGAAATTATACAATAACATCCGCCAGGGAACTACAAGCACAGCTTAAAACCCAAAGGACTTGGCGGTGCCTCAGACCCACCTAGAGGAGCCTGTTCTAGAACCGATAATCCCCGTTAAACCTCACCACCCCTTGTTTTTCCCGCCTATATACCGCCGTCGCCAGCTTACCCTGTGAAGGTTTAACAGTAAGCAAAATGGGTTCAACCCAGAACGTCAGGTCGAGGTGTAGCGCATGGAGTGGGAAGAAATGGGCTACATTTTCTGCCACAGAATATTACGAATGGTGTCCTGAAATATGACACCTGAAGGAGGATTTAGTAGTAAAAAGCAAATAGAGTGTCTTTTTGAATTAGGCTCTGAGGCGCGCACACACCGCCCGTCACTCTCCCCTTCCTATTACAACCAACAAAACATAATTAATTACATATATTAAACTACGGGGAGGCAAGTCGTAACATGGTAAGTGTACCGGAAGGTGCACTTGGAACAATCAGGATATGGCTGAGACAGATAAGCATCTCCCTTACACCGAGAAGACATCCATGCAAATTGGATTATCCTGAGCCAAATAGCTAGCTTAAACACCTAAACTTACACAACAACATCCAAAAAGTTTTACTTAACCCAAAATCTGAAACTAAAACATTCTCCCGCCCTAGTATGAGCGACAGAAAAGGCTCAACAAAGCAATAAAAAAGTACCGCAAGGGAAAGCTGAAAGAGAAATGAAACAAACCATCTAAGCCTAACAAAGCAGAGATTAACCCTCGTACCTTTTGCATCATGATTTAGCCAGCCACTTTGAGCAAAAAGTATTTTAGTTCAAAACCCCGAAACTAGGTGAGCTACCCCGAGACAGCCTATTGTAGGGCCAACCCATCTCTGTGGCAAAAGAGTGGGAAGATCTCCGGGTAGGGGTGACAGACCTACCGAACCTAGTTATAGCTGGTTGCCTAAAAAATGGATAGAAGTTCAGCCTTGCACTCCTCACCTCACAAAAAGTTACCACTAACCTATGAACCTGAGAAATATGCAAGAGTTAGTCAGAGGGGGTACAGCCCCTCTGAAAAGGGATACAACCCTATTCAGGAGGTTAAAGATTATACTAAAAAAGATTATTGCTTCAGTGGGCCTAAAAGCAGCCATCTGAACAGAAAGCGTTAAAGCTCAAGCAACCCAAAAATCTATTATCCAAATAAACATATCTCAAACCCCTAACCATATTAGGCCTTTCCATGCCAACATGGAAGTGATACTGCTAAAATGAGTAATAAGAAGAATATATTCTTCTCCTGGCCCACGTGTAATCTAGATCGGACAATCCACTAGCCATTAACGAACCCACTTAAAGAGAGTAATGTGACTAAAAATAATATCCAAGAAAAAATCACAATTAAAAATCGTTAATCCCACACTGGAGAGCCCACAAGGAAAGACAAAAAGAAGAGGAAGGAACTCGGCAAACACAAGCCTCGCCTGTTTACCAAAAACATCGCCTCCCGCAAAAATCAATGTATAGGAGGTCCTGCCTGCCCAGTGACTATAAGTTAAACGGCCGCGGTATTTTGACCGTGCAAAGGTAGCGCAATCACTTGTCTTTTAAATGAAGACCTGTATGAATGGTGGAACGAGGGCTTAACTGTCTCCCCCTTCTAGTCAATGAAATTGATCTACCCGTGCAGAAGCGGGTATAATAATACAAGACGAGAAGACCCTTTGGAGCTTAAGACAAAAGACCAACTATGTCAAAAATCCTAAAAAAGACTAAACCAAATAGCTCTGGTCCTAATCTTCGGTTGGGGTGACCACGGGAGAAAACAAAGCTCCCATGCGGACTGGGATATTTCCTAAAACTAAGAGAGACATCTCTAAGACACAGAACATCTGACCATAAAGATCCGGCTACATGCCGACCAACGGACCAAGTTACCCTAGGGATAACAGCGCAATCCCCTTCCAGAGTCCATATCGACAAGGGGGTTTACGACCTCGATGTTGGATCAGGACATCCTAATGGTGCAGCCGCTATTAAGGGTTCGTTTGTTCAACGATTAAAGTCCTACGTGATCTGAGTTCAGACCGGAGCAATCCAGGTCAGTTTCTATCTGTAATGCTATTTTTCCTAGTACGAAAGGACCGGAAAAATGGGGCCCATATTCTAAATACGCCCCATCCTAACTTAATGAAAACAACTAAATTAAATAAAAGGTAAGCATAACCCCAAATCAAGACAAGATCTTACTAAGGTGGCAGAGCCCGGCAATTGCAAAAGGCCTAAGCCCTTTCAACCGGAGGTTCAAATCCTCCCCTTAGTTATGCTAGCTTTACTAATAACACACTTGATTAATCCCCTAGCCTATATTATTCCAGTACTACTAGCGGTAGCCTTCCTTACACTAATTGAACGAAAAGTCCTAGGCTACATACAACACCGAAAAGGCCCAAATGTAGTAGGCCCCTACGGCCTCTTACAACCAATCGCAGATGGAATTAAACTATTTATCAAAGAACCAGTTCGCCCATCTACCTCATCACCCTTTCTCTTTCTTGCCACCCCTATACTTGCTCTGACCCTAGCCCTTACCCTCTGAGCCCCCATACCAATCCCCCATCCTGTAACAGACCTCAACCTAGGGGTTTTATTTATTTTAGCCATTTCCAGCCTAGCTGTATATTCAATTCTAGGCTCAGGCTGAGCATCCAACTCAAAATATGCTCTCATCGGAGCTCTCCGTGCTGTAGCCCAAACAATTTCCTACGAAGTAAGCCTTGGACTAATTCTACTATCCGTAATTATATTTACTGGAGGCTTTACACTACAAATATTTAATATTACCCAAGAAACTATTTGACTCCTACTTCCAGCCTGACCTCTAGCAGCAATATGATACATCTCCACACTAGCAGAAACGAACCGAGCCCCATTTGACCTAACTGAAGGGGAGTCAGAACTAGTATCAGGGTTCAACGTAGAATATGCTGGAGGACCATTTGCACTATTTTTCCTAGCCGAGTACGCCAACATCCTCCTTATAAATACCCTATCAGCCATTCTATTCTTAGGAGCATCACACGTACTATTAATTCCTGAATTAACTTCAATAAACATCATAACAAAAGCTGCACTTCTTTCAATCTTATTCCTATGAGTGCGAGCCTCCTACCCCCGATTCCGATACGACCAACTAATACACTTAGTCTGAAAAAACTTTCTACCAATGACCCTGGCCTTAGTTCTCTGACATCTTGCCCTCCCTATTGCACTAGCCGGACTTCCACCCCAACTATAATCACGGAGCTGTGCCTGAATGCCCAAGGACCACTTTGATAGAGTGACTCATGGAGGCTAAAATCCTCCCAGCTCCTTTGGAAAGAAGGGATTCGAACCCATATCCTAGAGATCAAAACTCCAAGTGTTTCCACTACACCACTTTCCAGTAAGATCAGCTAAAATAAGCTTTTGGGCCCATACCCCAAAAATGTAGGTTAAACTCCTTCTCTTGCTAATGAATCCTTACGTTCTAGCCATCTTCCTACTAAGCCTAGGCCTAGGTACAACATTAACCTTCGCTAGCTCCCACTGACTTCTAGCATGAATAGGACTAGAAATTAACACTCTAGCTATTCTTCCACTAATAGCCCAACACCACCATCCCCGATCAGTAGAAGCCACCACCAAATACTTTTTAGCCCAAGCAACCGCAGCAGCTACCATTCTATTCGCAAGCATAACAAACGCATGAATTACAGGAGAATGAAACATTACCCTTATATCTCACCCCGCCGCTACCATCATAATCACAACAGCCCTAGCCATAAAAGTAGGCCTAGCACCAATACACTTTTGAATGCCCCCAGTACTTCAAGGATTAGACCTTACTACCGGACTAATCATGGCAACATGACAAAAACTAGCACCATTCGCACTACTAATTCAAGTAGCCCCAGCTACACACCCAATACTACTAACTATACTAGGACTTTTTTCCACCTTCATCGGCGGTTGAGGGGGATTAAACCAAACCCAACTACGAAAAATACTAGCATATTCATCAATTGCCCACCTAGGTTGAATAATCATCGTAATTCAATTTATACCACAACTAACCCTATTAACCCTAAGCATCTACATTATCATAACATCCGCAGTATTCCTAACATTCAAAATACTTCTTAGCACAAAAATTAACACATTAGCCCTAACCTGATCAAAAACCCCTATCATCACAACAACCACCGCCCTAATTCTCCTTTCCCTAGGAGGCCTTCCCCCATTAACAGGCTTCATACCAAAATGATTAATTCTGCAAGAACTAACAAAACAAGAACTACCCCTCACCGCAACTATCCTCGCCCTCAGCGCCTTACTAAGCCTATACTTCTATCTACGACTATGTTATGCCATAACCTTAACAATTGCCCCAAATACAAACAACTCAACAACCCCATGACGCCTAATAAATACACAAACAACACTACCACTAGCTATCTTTACAACTCTAACCCTCACACTCCTCCCTCTAACACCAGCTATTCAAGCACTAGCCTACTAGGGATTTAGGATAGTACCAGACCAAAAGCCTTCAAAGCTTTAAGCAGGAGTGAAAATCTCCTAATCCCTGAATAAGACTTGCAGGACTTTATCCCACATCTTCTGAATGCAACCCAGACACTTTAATTAAGCTAAAGCCTTACTAGATGAGAAGGCCTCGATCCTACAAATTCTTAGTTAACAGCTAAGCGCCCAAGCCAGCGAGCATTCATCTACCTTTCCCCGCCGCCTAGAAACGAGGCGGGGAAAGCCCCGGCAGGTAATTAGTCTGCTCCTTCAGATTTGCAATCTGACGTGCCAAACACCACAAGGCTTGATAGGAAGAGGATTTAAACCTCTGTCCATGGAGCTACAATCCACCGCCTAACTCTCGGCCATCCTACCTGTGACGATCGCACGCTGATTCTTCTCTACTAACCACAAAGACATTGGCACCCTTTACTTAGTATTTGGTGCCTGAGCCGGAATGGTTGGCACAGCTCTCAGCCTTTTAATTCGGGCTGAGCTAAGCCAACCCGGCTCCCTACTAGGTGATGACCAAATTTATAATGTCATCGTTACTGCACATGCCTTCGTAATAATTTTCTTTATAGTAATACCAATTATAATTGGAGGCTTCGGAAATTGACTAGTCCCACTAATGATTGGAGCACCCGACATAGCCTTCCCACGAATAAATAATATGAGCTTCTGACTACTCCCCCCATCATTCCTTCTCCTATTAGCCTCCTCAGGAGTTGAAGCAGGGGCAGGAACAGGTTGAACTGTATATCCACCCCTCGCTGGAAACCTAGCCCATGCAGGAGCTTCAGTTGATCTAACCATCTTTTCACTTCACCTAGCTGGTGTTTCTTCAATTTTAGGAGCAATTAACTTTATTACTACTATTATTAATATGAAACCCCCAGCCATTTCTCAATACCAAACTCCTTTATTCGTGTGGGCTGTACTTATTACAGCTGTATTACTCCTGCTTTCACTACCCGTTCTAGCTGCTGGTATTACAATATTACTAACAGACCGAAATTTAAATACTACCTTCTTTGATCCTGCAGGAGGTGGAGACCCAATTCTATACCAACACTTATTTTGATTCTTCGGTCACCCAGAAGTGTACATTCTAATTCTACCAGGATTTGGTATGATCTCACATATTGTAGCCTATTATGCAGGGAAAAAAGAACCATTTGGATACATGGGTATGGTTTGAGCTATAATAGCCATTGGCCTCCTAGGCTTCATCGTGTGAGCCCACCATATGTTCACAGTTGGCATGGACGTAGATACCCGTGCCTACTTCACATCTGCAACTATAATTATTGCCATTCCAACAGGAGTAAAAGTATTCAGCTGATTAGCTACACTGCACGGAGGGTCTATCAAATGAGAAACACCACTACTATGAGCCCTAGGATTTATTTTCCTATTTACAGTTGGTGGTCTAACAGGAATTGTCCTAGCCAACTCATCCATTGATATTGTACTACATGACACTTATTATGTAGTTGCCCACTTCCATTATGTCCTATCTATAGGAGCCGTCTTCGCCATTATGGGTGCATTTGTACATTGATTCCCTCTATTTACAGGATATACCCTCCACAGCACTTGAACAAAAATCCACTTTGGAGTAATATTCATCGGAGTCAACCTAACCTTCTTCCCACAACACTTCCTAGGATTAGCTGGAATACCACGACGATACTCTGACTATCCAGATGCCTATACTCTTTGAAATACTATTTCTTCAATCGGCTCTCTAGTATCCCTAGTTGCTGTAATTATATTCCTCTTCATTTTATGAGAAGCATTTACTGCTAAACGAGAAGTTCTAGCAGTAGAACTCACACCCACAAACTCAGAATGACTTCACGGATGCCCACCTCCATACCACACATTTGAAGAACCAGCATTTGTTCAAGTCCAAACAAATTAACGAGAAAGGAAGGAATCGAACCCCCGTAAACTAGTTTCAAGCCAGTCACATAACCACTCTGCCACTTTCTTTTATAAGGTGCTAGTAAAATAGAATATTACACTGCTTTGTCAAGGCAGCATTGCTGGTTAAAATCCTGCGCACCTTAAGCTTAACAGCTTAATGGCACATCCCTCACAACTAGGATTCCAAGACGCGGCCTCGCCTGTAATAGAAGAACTTCTACACTTCCACGACCATGCCTTAATAATTGTACTTCTAATTAGCACTCTAGTTCTATATATTCTTCTCCTAATAGTCTCCACTAAACTTACTAACAAGTATATTCTAGATTCACAAGAAATCGAAATTGTATGAACCATCTTGCCAGCAGCAATTCTTATTCTTATTGCCCTTCCATCCCTCCGAATCCTCTACCTAATAGATGAAGTCAATGACCCACATCTTACTGTAAAAGCTATAGGACATCAATGATATTGAAGCTACGAATATACAGACTATGAAGACTTAGCCTTTGACTCCTATATAGTACCAACTCAAGACCTAACCCCAGGCCAATTCCGACTACTTGAAACCGACCACCGAATGGTTGTTCCAATAGAATCCCCAGTGCGAGTACTAGTCTCAGCTGAAGACGTACTACACTCTTGAGCTGTTCCAGCTTTAGGAGTTAAAATAGACGCCGTACCTGGACGCTTAAATCAAACAGCATTTATTGCCTCCCGCCCTGGAGTATTCTACGGACAATGTTCTGAAATCTGCGGAGCCAATCATAGCTTTATACCAATTGTTGTAGAAGCCGTCCCACTAGAACATTTTGAGAACTGATCCTCCATCATACTTGAAGACGCCTCACTAGGAAGCTAAACAGGGATTAGCGTTAGCCTTTTAAGCTAAAGTTTGGTGACTCCCAACCACCCCTAGTGACATGCCTCAGCTAAACCCAGCCCCATGATTCGCAATTCTCGTGTTTTCTTGACTAGTATTTCTAGCAGTAGTTCCAAACAAAGTCTTAAACCACACCTTCACAAATGAACTAACATCCATTAGCTCACAAAAAATTAAATCAGAAACTTGAAACTGACCATGGCACTAAACTTATTTGACCAATTCATGAGCCCCACATTTTTAGGCATTCCCCTAATCGCCATCGCATTAACCCTACCATGAATCCTTGTTCCCTCCCCCTCTAAACGATGACAAGATAACCGCCTAATTACTCTCCAAAACTGATTTGTAAAATCTTTTACAAATCAACTACTAACCCCATTGAACCCAGGGGGACACAAATGAGCCCTAATACTAACATCCTTAATAATCTTCATCCTATCTCTCAATATACTAGGCCTATTACCATATACTTTTACCCCAACAACCCAACTATCTTTAAATATAGGCCTCGCTGTCCCACTCTGACTAGCCACAGTTATTATTGGATTACGCAACCAACCTACAGCGGCTCTTGGACACCTCCTCCCAGAAGGAACCCCAGTCCCCCTTATTCCAGTATTAATTATTATCGAAACCATTAGTTTATTCATTCGACCTCTAGCCTTAGGTGTTCGACTAACAGCCAACCTCACAGCCGGACATCTACTAATCCAACTTATCTCAACCGCAACATTTGTTCTATTACCAATAATAACAACGGTAGCACTATTCACTGCCACTCTACTAGTCCTCCTCACTCTCCTAGAAGTGGCAGTCGCCATAATCCAAGCATATGTATTTGTACTCTTACTAAGCCTATATTTACAAGAAAACGTCTAATGGCCCACCAAGCACACGCATACCACATGGTAGACCCTAGCCCATGACCCCTAACAGGTGCAGTAGCTGCTCTTTTAATAACATCAGGTCTTGCAATCTGATTTCACTTTAACTCAATAACCCTTATGTCACTAGGCCTAATTTTATTACTACTAACAATGTACCAATGATGACGAGATATCATCCGAGAAGGAACCTTTCAAGGACACCATACTCCCCCTGTCCAAAAAGGCCTGCGATACGGAATAATTTTATTTATTACATCCGAAGTTTTCTTCTTCCTAGGCTTTTTCTGAGCTTTTTATCACTCCAGCCTAGCCCCTACACCAGAATTAGGAGGATGCTGACCCCCTACAGGAATTGTTCCACTAGACCCATTTGAAGTACCACTCCTCAATACAGCCGTTCTTCTAGCTTCCGGTGTAACAGTCACATGGGCTCACCATAGTCTTATAGAAGGAGAACGAAAACAAGCCATTCAATCGCTTGCTCTAACAATCCTACTAGGATTTTACTTCACTGCACTCCAAGCTATAGAATATTATGAAGCTCCATTTACAATCGCCGATGGCGTTTATGGATCAACATTCTTTGTTGCCACAGGATTCCACGGACTCCATGTAATTATTGGTTCAACTTTCTTAGCCGTCTGCCTTCTCCGACAAATCCAATATCACTTTACATCCGGCCATCATTTTGGATTTGAAGCAGCCGCCTGATACTGACATTTCGTAGACGTCGTATGACTATTCCTATACGTCTCTATCTACTGATGAGGCTCATATCTTTCTAGTATTAACGTTAGTACGAGTGACTTCCAATCACCTAGTCTTGGTTAAAACCCAAGGAAAGATAATGAATTTAGTCATAACAATTCTATTTATTACCACTGCTCTATCTTTAATCCTTGCCATTGTATCTTTCTGACTGCCTCAAATAACCCCAGACGCAGAAAAACTATCCCCGTATGAATGCGGGTTTGACCCCCTAGGATCTGCACGCCTGCCATTTTCCCTACGCTTCTTCCTTATTGCCATTCTATTTTTATTATTTGACTTAGAAATCGCCCTACTCCTACCCCTACCATGAGGCAACCAACTACCAAACCCAACAGACACCTTTATGCTAGCTGCAGCCATCCTTATTCTTCTTACACTCGGACTAATTTATGAATGAACCCAAGGAGGCCTAGAGTGAGCCGAATAGGGAGTTAGTCCAAAATAAGACCTCTGATTTCGGCTCAGAAAACCGTGGTTTAAATCCACGACCCCCTTATGACACCAGTACACTTCAGCTTTACCTCAGCATTCATTTTAGGACTAACAGGACTAGCGTTTCATCGTACCCACCTATTATCAGCCCTTTTATGTTTAGAAGGAATAATACTATCCCTATTTATTGCTTTAGCCCTATGAGCCTTACAATTAGAAGCAACAACCTTCTCTGCAGCTCCTATATTATTACTAGCATTCTCAGCCTGTGAAGCTAGTGCTGGGTTAGCCCTCCTAGTCGCTACAGCCCGCACTCACGGAACAGACCGCCTAAAAGCCTTAAACCTTTTACAATGCTAAAAATCCTAATTCCAACAATTATGCTATTTCCAACAATTTGGCTCACCTCACCAAAATGATTATGAGCCATTACTACTGCTCAAAGCCTCTTCATTGCCCTAATTAGCCTTCTATGACTAAAATGAGACTCAGAAACAGGATGAACAACATCAAACCTTTATATAGGAACCGATCCCCTATCCACCCCCCTTCTAGTCCTAACTTGCTGACTCTTACCACTTATAATCCTTGCCAGCCAAAACCATATTAAACCAGAACCACTGAATCGTCAACGAACTTACATTACATTACTTGCCTCCCTACAAACCTTCCTAATCATAGCATTTGGCGCCACAGAGATCATTATATTTTACATTATATTTGAAGCAACCCTTATTCCAACCCTAATTATCATCACCCGCTGAGGCAATCAAACAGAACGACTAAATGCAGGCACCTACTTTCTATTTTATACCCTAGCAGGGTCCCTACCACTATTAGTAGCCCTCCTACTCCTTCACCAAAACACAGGAACCCTATCCATACTAATTATTCAATATTCCCAACCTGTATTACTCAATTCCTGAGGAGACAAAATCTGATGAGCTGGCTGTCTAATTGCTTTCTTAGTAAAAATACCCCTTTATGGAGTACATCTCTGACTACCAAAAGCTCACGTAGAAGCACCAGTAGCAGGCTCAATAGTTCTAGCTGCAATTCTACTAAAACTTGGAGGCTATGGAATAATACGAATAATGGTTATACTAGACCCGCTATCTAAAGACATAGCATACCCATTCATCATCCTCGCCCTCTGAGGTATTATTATAACAGGCTCCATCTGCCTTCGTCAAACAGACTTAAAATCACTCATTGCTTACTCATCAGTTAGCCATATAGGCCTAGTAGCAGGAGGAATTTTAATTCAAACCCCATGAGGATTTACCGGTGCAATTATTCTAATAATTGCCCACGGACTAGTATCCTCAGCCCTATTCTGTCTAGCCAACACAACATATGAACGAACACATAGCCGAACTATAATCCTTGCTCGAGGCCTACAAATTATCTTTCCACTCACCGCCACTTGATGATTTATTGCTAATCTAGCAAACCTAGCCCTACCTCCTCTACCTAATCTAATAGGAGAAATCATTATCATTACAGCAATATTTAACTGATCTCCACTAACCCTAATCCTTACCGGAGCAGGAACACTAATTACAGCAGCCTACTCCATTTACCTTTTCCTAATAACACAACGAGGCCCACTCCCAACCCACATCATAAACCTCCAACCATTTCACACCCGAGAACACCTACTAATAACTCTACATCTTCTTCCAGTTATTCTCCTAATTACAAAACCGGAACTTATATGAGGATGATGATACTGTAGATATAGTTTAACCCAAAACATTAGATTGTGGTTCTAAAAACAGAGGTTAAAATCCTCTTATCCACCGAGAGAGGCTAGAAGCAATAAGGACTGCTAACCCCTACCTCCATGGTTAAATTCCATGGCTCACTCGAGCTTCTAAAGGATAATAGTTCATCCATTGGTCTTAGGAACCAAAAACTCTTGGTGCAAATCCAAGTAGCAGCTATGACAAATCTAGTAATATCGTCCACCCTCATACTAATACTAGTTACACTAGTACTCCCACTATTAATAACTCTACAACCAAAACCCTTAAACCCAAACTGAGCCTCCACACACGTCAAAACAGCTGTATCTACCGCATTCTTTATTAGCCTAATTCCCCTAATATTTTTCCTTGACCAAGGAACAGAAAGCATCATCACTAATACACACTGAATAAACATTATAACCTTCAACATCAACATTAGTTTTAAATTTGATCACTACTCCATCATCTTCACACCAATTGCCCTTTATGTTACATGATCAATTCTAGAATTCGCACTATGGTATATACATGCCGACCCAAACATCAACCGATTCTTCAAATATTTACTCCTCTTCCTAGTTGCTATAATTATCCTAGTTACCGCTAACAACCTCTTCCAACTATTTATTGGCTGAGAAGGAGTAGGCATTATATCCTTCCTACTTATCGGCTGATGACATGGGCGAGCCGACGCCAACACCGCAGCCCTACAAGCCGTCCTATACAACCGAGTTGGTGATATCGGATTAATTTTAGCCACAGCTTGAATTGCAATAAACCTAAACTCCTGAGAAATTCCACAGATTTTTATAGTCTCCAAAGATTCCGACATAACCCTTCCCCTAATTGGACTAATCATTGCAGCCACAGGAAAATCAGCCCAATTCGGACTACACCCCTGACTCCCATCAGCAATAGAAGGTCCCACTCCAGTCTCCGCCCTACTACACTCAAGTACTATAGTCGTCGCCGGAATTTTCCTTCTTATCCGACTCCATCCTCTAATAGAAAATAATCAACTAGCTCTTACCATTTGCTTATGTTTAGGTGCCCTAACTACCCTATTTACAGCTGCATGCGCCCTCACTCAAAATGACATCAAAAAAATTGTAGCCTTCTCAACATCTAGTCAACTAGGGTTAATAATAGTAACCATTGGCCTAAATCAACCACAACTAGCTTTTCTACACATCTGCACACATGCTTTTTTCAAAGCCATACTATTTCTGTGCTCCGGATCTATCATTCATAGCCTCAACGATGAACAAGACATCCGAAAAATAGGAGGACTCCACAAACTCTTACCATTTACATCAACCTGCCTAACTATTGGTAGCCTAGCTTTAACTGGCACACCATTCCTAACCGGATTCTTCTCAAAAGACGCTATCATTGAAGCCCTAAACACCTCTTACCTAAACGCCTGAGCCCTAACCCTAACCTTAATTGCCACTTCATTCACTGCAATCTACAGCTTCCGAATCATCTTTTACGTAACTATGGGCACCCCACGATTCCAAACCCTTTCCCCCATTAACGAAAACAACCCCCTGGTAATTAACCCCATCAAACGATTAGCCTGAGGAAGCATTATTGCAGGCTTAATTATTACATCCAACTTCCTCCCATCAAAAACCCCAGTTATAACAATACCATACTCACTAAAACTCGCCGCACTAGCAGTTACTATTATTGGATTAATTACTGCAATAGCCCTTTCAACCACAACCTCAGCACAAATTAAAATTACCCCAACCCTTCCTCTACATAATTCATCCAACATATTAGGATACTTCACTTCAATCATCCATCGCCTTGCTCCAAATCTTAGCCTTTCCCTAGGTAAACAAGCCACTAAATTCGACCTACAATGACTAGAATTAGGACCTAAAGGAACCGCCAACCTCCAACACAAACTCTCATCAACATTTGATACATGAAACAATAACATTATCAAAATTTACCTAACCATATACCTACTTACCACTGCCTTAATTATTACTCTACTTACTTTATCCTAAACTGCACGAAGAGCTCCCCGACTCAAGCCCCGAGTCAACTCTAGCACCACAAATAAACTCAACAATAATACTCAGGCACACACAACTAACATCCCCCCACCATAAGAGTATATTAAAGCAACCCCACCAGCATCACCCCGCAATATAAAAAACTCCTTAAACTCATCAACAACCACCCAATATCCCCCGTATCAACTTCCCCAAAACCATCAAGCAGCCACACTAACCCCCAACAAATATATTAAAACATACCCCTTCACGGAACGAACACCCCAAGTCTCCGGAAAAGGATCAGCCGCCAACGCTGCCGAATAAGCAAAAACTACCAACATTCCCCCTAGATAAATTAAAAACAACAATAAAGACAGCAACGAACCACCATGACCTACTAATACCCCACATCCAACGCCCGCCGCAACAACTAACCCTAGTGCAGCAAAATAAGGAGCAGGATTAGAAGCCACACCAACTAAACCTACAACCAAACTCAATAAAAATAAATTAAGAATATAAGCCATAATTCCCACCCGGACTCTAACCGAGACTAGTGGCTTGAAAACCCACCGTTGTACTTCAACTACGAGAACTAATGGCCATCCGAAAAACTCACCCCCTACTTAAAATTGTTAACGACGCCCTAATTGATCTCCCCGCCCCCTCTAACATCTCCGCATGATGAAACTTCGGTTCACTTCTCTTACTATGCTTAGCAGCACAAATTTTAACAGGACTATTCCTAGCAATACACTATACTTCCGATGTCTCAACCGCATTCTCATCAGTTGCCCATATCTGCCGAGATGTAAACTATGGCTGAATTATCCGAAACCTACATGCCAACGGAGCATCTTTCTTCTTCATCTGCATTTATTTACACATTGGCCGAGGCCTTTACTATGGTTCTTACACATATAAAGAAACTTGAAACATTGGTGTAGTACTATTTCTCTTAGTAATGATAACTGCCTTTGTTGGATATGTACTTCCATGAGGCCAAATATCATTTTGAGGAGCAACTGTTATTACAAATCTCCTATCAGCTGTCCCATACATCGGGGATAGCCTAGTTCAATGAATCTGAGGTGGATTTTCTGTAGACAACGCAACCCTAACACGATTCTTTGCATTCCATTTCCTACTCCCATTTGCAATCATTGCAGCAACAATCCTACACGCTTTATTCCTCCACGAAACAGGATCTAACAACCCAATTGGTCTAAACTCAGATGCAGACAAAATTTCATTCCACCCATACTTCTCATACAAAGACCTTTTAGGATTCATCATTCTACTTACACTTCTAACCGCCCTATCCCTATTCTCACCAAATCTTCTAGGCGACCCAGAAAACTTCACTCCCGCCAACCCATTAGTAACCCCTCCACATATTAAACCAGAATGATACTTTCTATTTGCCTATGCCATCTTACGATCTATCCCTAATAAACTAGGAGGAGTCTTAGCATTATTATTTTCCATTTTAATTTTAATAGTTGTTCCCCTATTACACACATCTAAACAACAAGGACTCACATTCCGACCAATCTCTCAAATCCTATTTTGAGTACTAGTAGCAGACGTTATAATTTTAACCTGAATTGGAGGCATGCCTGTTGAACATCCATTCATCATTATTGGACAAATTGCCTCTATCCTCTACTTCACACTATTTCTCATCCTAAACCCACTAGCAGGCTTACTAGAAAACAAACTAATAAACTGAAACTGCCCTAGTAGCTTAGCACCCAAAGCGCCGGTCTTGTAATCCGGAGATCGAAGGTTAAAATCCTTCCTAGTGCCAGAAAAGAGAGATTTTAACTCCCACCCCTAACTCCCAAAGCTAGGATTCTAAACTAAACTATTTTCTGTATATATTACATTATGGTATTAATACATATTATGTATATATTACATTATGGTATTAATACATATTATGTATATATTACATCTCTCTATTTAAAGGCATAATCTCTTGACTCAACATACCTAGTTATTTACCATTAATAATGTAATAAGAAATCAGCAATATTGTAGACAAGGATACTGTATTAATGAAAAATCAAGGACAACAAACTTAAAACTCACATAACTGAATTATTACTGGCATTTGATTATTGGTTTCATCCTATAAATATAATGACTCACCATGCCAAGGCATTCTTTCACGTGCATTTGGTATCTTTTATTTTTAGGTCACTTTCATCTGACATATACAAGTGCTTCCCGCAGGGAGATATTTAAAATAGGGTGGAATAATAAATAACTGGGTTAAATACAGTAAATGTAAAGATTTAAAGACATAATCTTACAATATTACATTAGATTATATCAGGTACATAACCTATTACCTTTATCACCTACTTCTACTCACAGTGCCCCCCCTTCGCTCCTACGCGTCAAACCCCCCTACCCCCCTACGCTGGCAAATATTAATACTCTGTCAAACCCCTAAACCAGATAAAATGCCACCATAATAAATTATATAAACTACCAAACTAACTTGCACACAACCCAGACATACCTAATAACACAAAACATTTCACCAAACGGCATATATTAGTATATATCTTTTATATTGCACCAATTATATATATATATATATATATATATATATATATATTATAATATAATATAATATATTACAAAATCACAC